CTTTCTTACCATTAGCAAGAACTTGTTTCACTTGCTTATCATAAGGAATTCGAACAACTGCTTCAAATACAGTATCAGGAAGTACCGATTGTGGAACCTCAATATCCACGGGCTTATTAGCTAAATGACAATTGGCACATACAATACGCCCAGTCGCTTCTCGTGGATTTTCATAACTCTGCTGTGCAAAAATGGGATATGCGCTTGAAATCGATGTCCGAGTTATGATATATATAATGAGCGATACGGAAATAGATCGAGTAATCTGTTCCTTTATCCAAGAAAGAGTCTTTCTAGTTTGCATAGTCTAATCATTGATCCGAAAATTTATACAATAAATTGGGTAGGCCGCTAATATAGTTCCCTATCCACGATTCTGCTATTTACTGGAATCATTTTACTGGAATGCTATAGAATGAAAATCCCCCGGATAGAAAGTTTTTAATGCTTATGTATAATTACAAAGTAAGAAAGTAAGAACCATTCTAAATTGATTAAATTAATATCCATGGATCATTTATCAATCATTCATTGAATGATAAATAACTACAAGTGATGGAGATACACGATTTAAATAACGGAAAATCCAATATTTCAAAATAGTATCGATAATCACTGGAAAAGTGGAAACAAGACCAGATATAATTTGATCATTATGAACAAATCCAAAATCTTTGTAGACAGAACCAATCATTAGTTCCCAACCATGGGGTGAATGAAATCCGATACATAAATCGGTTAATAAAAGAATCAAAAAAGCTTTTAATGTATCACTTAAGTTATATAGGAATTCCTGAGCCCACGAGTTAAGAATAACAAGTTCTTCATTACCTAAAAAAGAATAACCGCTTAGAATAACAAAAGAGATTATATTTGTCGAGAAGTGCAAGATCGTATGGATACGATCCTCATTGTGTATCTTGATTAATTGGATCGTTTCTTTGTGGATTCCTATAGGAAACTTTTGTAGATGTGTCTCCGAGTATTCCTTGATCATTTGGTCCAGGAAGAAGATTTCCTCTAATTCTATGAACTTTTCTAGAATACTTTTTTCTTGAATATCATTCAAAAGAATTTCGGATTGACCAGTATTCAACCAATTCGTAATCCAAGATTCCATACTTTTAGTAAATGAGAGAGAAATCCACCAAGGCAAAAATACTATAGATGCAAGATACAAAAGAGGAGTGAATGCTTTCTTTTTTGCCATTTTTCACTTGTGAATTCTTAATTAACCCGCTTTATTTGTCGACTCTATGTGATCGAATATTTCTTTCAAATATGAGTTCTAGACAAGGTATCAAACCTATGCATCTATTTTTTTTGTGATTTTGTTTGAATCTAGAAAGAATACAGAAATAGACTAAGACTCCACTTCGAATGAAAAAAAAAAAGGATTTCCCTCCAGCCAAGAGAATAGTCACCCTTCAGCCCCGCCCCCTTCTTTTTTTTCAAAAGACTTCAATCGGTACGCGCAAGAAATAGGCCAATTGTGCGGCTTTTTGTTCAATTTCTCGTGGAGTCAAATTCTCATCAGTATGGGTCAACGGAATAGCCCCCCGGCCTCTGATGTCCATATAAAGGACACGACGAGCATAAATACCCTCTTTAACTTCTAATCTAACGGATTGAATATCTTTTATAAGGAATCGGAGGAATATGCGACGATTTTTTCCAGGAAATCCCCAACGAAAAATACACACTATTCCTTCCTTTCTATCAAATCGGTCGTACCCACTACCCACATTCCAGGAAATTGTGCACCACAAATAGGAACTAATAAAGAGACCTGCGATCCCGTAGAAAGACATCACAATCCCTTGTGGAAAAAAAATGATTGGCTGAGACGGAACAAAAGATATCAAATTTCTACCAAGATAACTGGAAGTTCCAGCCAATAAGAATCCTAATGAACCTAAAAAAACGATAAGGGCCCAGCAAAAATTACTTAGTTTTCGAGACCCCGTTATAAGTTCTATCCATATATGCTCTGATCGCCAACTCATACTTGATCCGATTCTATTTTATTGGAAGTGGGAGAATACCCCATTTTCACTTTGTTTTTTTTGTTTCCGAAGGAACTCTCATCAACTAGCACTAGTTTCTAGTTTGATGTGAACTAGTACTAGTTTGATGTGAAGCTTTAGGGGTAATTCATCAAATTGATTAGATCTAAAATAATAACATACCCTTCATATGACCCAATATACATAATACATAACATAATACATATGGATCCACCAATTTTACATTTTAGACACCCGGCGATCCTGATCTATTTGAAACTAGCTAGAATTCATTTATCCATAGATCATTTTCTGCGGGCATAAGAACTTGTTCCTTTATATTTGGCGGAAATCACATGTTATACTATATTTCCTGAAATAAACATCTGTGTTATGGTTATGCTACAGTTTCAAAAAAACGGCTGAGGTCGAGTCCCCTCAGATTTAAACAATCTTATTCTTTTGAACATGAAGAAATAAAGAAGCCATTGCAATTGCCGGAAATACTAGGCCTACTAAAGGCACAAAAATAGAGGGAAGATTGAAAGTTGTCATAAAATGGCACCTCGATTTACTATATTCTATATTGTACCGGTTATTATTTCTTTTTAATATCATATTTTATATTTATAATTTATACTAATTATAATTAATAATTTTAGAATTAATAATTGTGATTATTATGAATTATGAATTGATAGTTATTATTAATTAATAATTCATTCAATTTTAAAATTCTTATTAGAGATCTAAGTATCTATATATCTAAATATCTAAATCTAAAATACAAGGAATGTAGAACTGAATAACCGGGCTCATTCATCTTTCTACATCAAAGATGCGTAGGATAATCAACTTGAGTATTTTTCTTCATTTCTTTTTGTTCTTGTCTTCTAATTTTCTAAAGAAAGAGTTTCTTACAAATTATCGAAAGATTCGTTAGAATGCCGGGATTTTTAGTGAAAATGGGATCTTCGGAGATGGAGAAAGATACAAATATATCTATCTTTTCTATATTTCTATTTCTATATTCTATCTTATTCTATCTATATATATTATTATCTATATATATTATATTATTTTATAAATATATTTATAAATATATTTATATTTATTTGAATTTGATTATTATTATTATTATATTATTATTAATTATTATTATTATAATTTATAATTATATTATATACATATATATATATATAAGATATACATAATATACATATATATACATAAGAATATATATACATAAGACGAAATTCGTCTGGTTTGCCTAATTTCACGAAAGGAAGAACTCACGCTTTTATCTTGTTGATAGAGACTTCGTAATTAGTAATTGGGAATCCAGGTAAAAAAGAGTTATCCGCAACTTTTGATTCTTTCTACAATTAGATCTTAGGTCCCCAAAGAAGACTCCATTCTTATGATTCCGATAAATTAACTACTTGTTTGCTACAAATAAGATAATTGAATTTAGATTGAATTTAGTACGCTCTACTTGATGGAATTAGAATTCAAAGGAAAGAAGGCATGCAGTTTCAATAACTCACTCAGAACGCTTTTTAAAAGATTACGTGATACGATTAGATCGAATAAGCCCGTCTGGAATAAATATTCAGCCGATTGTGAACCTTCGGGTACTGTTTTATTCAATGTTTGTTCAATTACTCTTTTACCCGCAAATGCAATGTAGGAGTTAGGTTCGGCAATAATGATATCTCCCAACATACCAAAACTGGCTGTTACTCCACCAGTAGTGGGAGATGTAAGGATTGAGACATAAAATAACTTTTTATTTGATTGATAATCATATAAGGCAGACGATATTTTAGCCATTTGCATCAAGCTCAAGCTTCCTTCTTGCATGCGCGCCCCCCCCGAAGCGCACACTATAATAAGTGGTAGAAAGTGAGTAGTGGCGTACTCAATGAAACGGGTGATTTTATCACCGACTACGGATCCCATACTACCCCCCATAAACTGAAAATCCATAACCCCAAGTGCTACGGGAACACCATTTAGACGACCTACGCCTGTTTTAACAGCCTCAGTTAATCCTGCCTTTCCTTGATAAGAATCAATACGATCTTTATAAGGCTCCCCCTCCGAATGAAAGCCAATAGGATCCAGAGAGACCATGTCTTCATCTATAGGATTCCAAGTGCCGGGGTCGATCGAAACTTCGATTCTTTCTGAAGAACTCATTTTCAAATTATATCCGCATTGTTCACAAATATTCATTTTTGATTTCAAAAATTTCTTATAATTTAATCCATAACAATTTTCGCATTGAACCCACAAATGCCTGTAGTTTTGAGTTGCATCGACATAATCAGACCCTTCTCCTAGAGTTAACTCACTACTCTTCTCGCGGGTTCGTATACCGGACTCTTCGCTTTCACTATTAGTTCTATGTTTATTAAAAGCACACCTATAAATGTAACTGTCACCACTATCACTTACAATGGACGTATCAATACAACTTTGAGACTGAAGATAACCGTCGATGCAACTAGTAATGTCAATGTAATTATTCCAACTAGATTGAGTATCGTACATGTAACGATTGTATAAGGAATCTTTACCCGTAGGTCCATTATTCCTATAACTAGAATTGCGATAACTAGAAAAAGAACTTTCTAGTTCACTCAGAAAAGAATGATCGTTGTCAATCTCAAAAATCTCATTTTCAATATCAAAATAAATAGAATTACTATCCCTAACTAAAGAAGTATCATCAGAGATGAAATTCCCAATGTCTTTGACGCCAAATAAACGATCGACATTGCTGTAACTAGAATTGTCACGACTCCCCAAACTATGAATGTTTCTAGCCCTGCCTTTTCTATTCAGGTCTTTACTTTCACTAGGACCTAGATTGTCCGTTGATTTCTTTATCCCATACCTGCCTTCTAACTCCTTCTTAAAAACCATCGAATTAAACCACCATCTTTCCATAGAGTTTTCTTGCCCCCTATTCTATTTGCATAATAATAA